ATAACACAAAATTTCTCCACCAATTCTTTCTAGGCGAGCCTCTCGGTCTGTCATTATACCTCTAGAAGTAGAAAGAATTACAATCCCCATACCACCTAAAATTCTAGGAATTCGTTGATAGTTAGAATAGATTCGTAGACCAGGTCGACTGATCCGTTTTAAATTTAAAATAGTTCTATATGTTCCTTTCCTATTCCTTCTATGTCGCAGGGTTAAAACCAAAAAATATTTGTTGCTTTCCTGATGTTTCCTCACGTTTTCGATAAAACCTTCCCGTAAAAGTATTTTAACAATGTTTTCGGTGATATTAGTAGATGCTATTCGAACCGTTACTTTTCTATCCATGTCGACATTTCGTATAGAGGTTATTATGTCAGCAATAGTGTCCCTGCCCATGATGAACTAAAATTATTGGTGCCTGCTAATTTTGATATAATCAACATGCTCTTTTTTATTTTTTTATTTATGAATTCTATTAAATATTAAATTAAAGGTATATGCGTGAAACACAATCTACTAATTAATCTATTTCATTCGCTTACTATAACTATATCATGGTCTCGTCTTATAATACCTCAGGGGCTAAGGAAACTATTTTAGTAAAATTTAACTGTCTCAATTCCCGGACGATCGCACCAAAAATTCGAGTTCCTTTTGGGTTTCCTTCTTGATCAATAATAACTGCAGCATTGTCATCATATCGTATTATCATACCGTTGTCACGTTTGAGTTCTTTACAGGTACGTACAATTACAGCTCTGATTACTTCTGATCTTTCTAGAGGCATATTTGGTACTACTTCTTTGATCACAGCAACAATAACGTCACCAATATGAGCGTATCGGCGATTACTAGTTCCTATGATTCGAATACACATCAATTCTCGGGCCCCGCTGTTGTCCGCTACATTCAAATGGGTCTGGGGTTGAATCATATCATTTTTTTATTCGATTTTTCAATGCAAAGAACGAAGGAAAAAAAAAGAAATATTGTTTGTCCAAAATCAAAAAAAGAAACCTGCAATTTTTTTTCATCCCAAAGACCTCTTTTTCTTTTATTCCTATCCCGAAATAATGAATTGAGTTCGTATAGGCATTTTGGACGCCGCTATTGAAATAGCTTTTCTAGCTATATTTTCTGCTACTCCGCCCATTTCATAAAGTATTCTACCTGGTTTAACGACAGCTACCCAATATTCGGGGGATCCTTTCCCCGAACCCATACGTGTTTCTGTAGGTCTTACTGTAACTGGTTTGTCTGGAAATATACGTACCCATATTTTTCCACCACGGCGTACGTTTCGTGTCATTGCTCGTCGCCCCGCTTCTATTTGTCTAGATGTGATCCAAGCAGGTTCAAGTGCTTGAAGAGCGTATCTACCGAAACAAATACGATTACCTCGATAAGATATTCCCTTCATTCTTCCTCTATGTTGTTTACGGAATCTGGTTCTTTTGGGGTTATAGTGGATGGGTCTTTTTAAAATTCCATCTCTACTCCAGAACCGGACATGAGAGTTTCTTCTCATCCAGCTCCTCGCGAATGAAATGATTCAAAAAAATTTAGTTAAGATAAAATTCAATTTTTTTGAATAATACACTGAATCGTGGGATTCTTTGATATTTCATCTAATTTTCATCTAATCTATTTCTATTAGAAATTTTTATATCTTGTTTATATATAGCTTTTGGATATATAGCTAAACATATATTTCTAGATAATGTAATTTTTTATTTATAATTTATTTATAATATAATAATATATAAGGCTATAACGAATCTTTATTTTGTTTTGTCTTTATCATATCGGATCGCTCAAAAAATAGAGCAATTCGGTAAAATAAAGCTTTCGCGGGCGAACATTTACTCTTTCAATATCTATTTCAATTGTAAGGTTAGCCCACGATCTTTCAGAACAAATGAATTGATACCTGGTTTGTTCCGCCATCCCACTCAATGAATCATTAGGATTCGTTTTTAATAGAATCTTCTGTATTCACAGGTTTCCGTCGTTCCCATCGCTTCTCAATTAATGGTTAGGTCTGAATTATACAATGGAGCTCCTGTTCTTGAGTCAATCTTCTCAGTCTTTATTGGCTCTAGGCTCTTGATTTTTTTTCTATGAACATATTCATTTAATTCGGGAGGAATTAGTTTGATGCTTTATTACATTGCTTTTTATGAAATGATTCATAGACCTTACATATTATATTGGAATCATATATCATTGGCGTTCTTTTTATCTCTTTCTCTCACCCTTCTTCCATTTATCCACATCATTCTAGATTTCGCTTCCCAAACTCATAATCAGATTGGTTTGGTTTTTTTTTGTGTTTATGCAAAAAAGATTTCAGTTGCTACAATGATATGACCAATATATCATATCTTGACTGGTTGTTTAGATCTAGATAATGTGAAGCGATGAGTTGGTTATTAATTCTGTAATTTTGAGTTCATACTATGTATGGGCCGGTCCATTTTTTGTTTTGAACCCTAATCCT